TACTTTTGCTACCATCAGGATAAATCTGCCCCCTTCCCCTGTTTCCGCCTACGTATATAGGATATTTTAAGAAGTGAACATCTTTATTAGTAGCAGGGTCTGGGGCAAGAATAGGAAAGGTTATTTCACTATATTTTTGACCAGGAACAGGACCTATCACAAGAATATTTTTATTATTGGGGCGATAATTTTGAAAAGACAGATTTCCTATCTTTTCTTTCATCTCGGGTGAAATACGATCAGGGGGGGCTAATTCAAACCCCTCCGGTAAAATAAGAACAGCTCCCACATTCAAATCTCCTTTTTTACCATTAGCTAGAACTTGTTTTAGTTGCATATCATAAGGAATTTTAACAACTGCTTCAAATACAGTATCAGGAAGTACCGCTTGTGGAACCTCAATATCCACGGGCTTATTAGCTAAATGGCAATTGGCACATACAATACGCCCAGTTGCCTCTCGTGGATTTTCATAATTCTGCTGGGCAAAAATCGGATATGCACTTGAAATGGATGCCCAAGTTATTATATATATCATGAGTGAGACAGATATGGAGCGAGTAATCTCTTCCCTTATCCAAGAAAAGGTATTTCTAGTTTGCATGGTCCAATCATTTATCCCGAAAATTTCTACAATAAAGTTAGGTAGGTTGATAATATACTTCCCTAGCCACAATTCTGCTATTTACGTTTACTCAAAAAATAAATTTTTTTTGTTGAAATATACAAGGAATACCTCGTGGGTAAAAAGAGTAAAGTAAATACGACTTTGATTTGGTTATGATGTATAAGGTAAGAAAGATTAGAATTGGATCAGTGAATCATTTTTTAGTCATTTATTGCATGATAAATCACTACAAGTGATGGAGATACACGATTTAAATAACGAAAGATCCAATATTTAAAAATTGTATCAAGAATGACTGGAAAGGTAGAAACTAGACCAGATAAAATTTGCTCATAATGAGCAAACCCAAAATCTTTGTAAATATAACCAATCATTAGTTCCCAACCGTGAGGAGAATGGAATCCGATACATAAATCAGTTAATAAAAGAATAGAAAAAGCTTTAATTGTATCACTTAAATTATATAGGAATTCTTGAACCCAAGAATTCAGAATAAAAAGCTTTTCCTTACCCCAAAAGGAATAACCACTTAGAATAACGAAAGATATTAGATTTGTCGAGAAGTGCAAGATTGTATGGATACGATACTCATTGTGTATCTTGATGAATTGGATCGTTTCTTTGTGGATTCCTAGACGAAATTGTTGTAAATCGGTTTCTGGGTATTCCTTTATCATTTCATCCAGCTGGAATAGTTCCTCTAATTGTATGAATTTTTCTAGAACACTTTTTTCTTGAATATCATTCAAAAAGGTTTCGCATTGTCTAGTATTCCACCAATTAGTAATCCAAGTTTTCAAACTTTTATTACAGCAGAGAGAGATCAACCAGGGCAAAAAGACTATAGATGTAAAATAAAAAAAAGGAATGAATGTTTTCTTTTTTACCATTTTGAATCTGTGAATTGTTAATGAACCTGCCTCATTTGTTGATTCTATTAGATCTAATATTTCTATCGAGCATGCGTTTCTATTATAATTCGAATAGAATGTATTCAGCCTATGAATCCATTTTCTCTTTTTCTTTTGATTCAATACTTAGTCTTTGCTTTGAATTTATAAAGAATACAGAAATAGACTCAGAATACACTTCCAATTTGAATCAATAAAAAATTTTTGTTTATAGGATGTTATTCCGACTTTTTTCGATTAACACTAAAAGAACGTTTTCAAATTTCTATACGAAGAAACTCCTTTTCTATCAAATATATCAAAAAAAATGAGCCTAAAAGAATAGATGAATGTTCAATTGAAAAAAAATAAAGAAATTCTTTAGTTTTTTCTTCCTACTGCCAAAGCGTTTAGTCTTTTAAAATTAATTCATTTCAAAAAACTTCAATTGGTACACGCAAGAAGTAAGCCAATTCGGCAGCTTTTTGCTCAATTTCTCGTGTAGTAAAATTCTCATCAGTACGAATTAAAGGAATAGCCCCTTGACCTCGAATTTCCATATAAAGGACACGCCGAGCAGAAACACCCTCTTTAACTTCTATTCTGATGGACTGAATATCTTTCATAAGGAATCGTAAAAAGATGCGACGACTTTTTCCAGGAAATCCCCAACGAAAAATACGCACTATTCCTTCTTTTCGGTCGAAAAGATCATAACCACTACCCACATTCCACAAAATAGTGCACCACAAATAGCAACTAATAAAGAGACCTGCGATCCCATAGAAAGACATCACAATCCCTTGTGGAAAAAAAACTATTTGCTGAGACGGAAATAACGATATAAAATTTCTACCAAGATAACTGGAAGTTCCAACCAATACGAATCCTAATGAACCTAAAAATAGTATAAAGGCCCAGAAGAAATTACTTGTTTTTTGAGACCCCGTTATAAATTCTATCCATATAGATTCTGATCGCCAACTCATATATATTAGATCCAGTTATACAATTTTTTGGAATTGAGAAAATATGACTTTCCTTTTTTTTTCAAAGTGACTCTCATCAACTATATTTGTTATGAACCTTTACCTTAGGAGTAATTCATAGAATTTTTTATATCTAAAATAATAACATCTCCTTCCTTTATATGATCCCCTATAGCTATATACATACAAATAAATACATTGACTTGAATTTCATACATCGGCCCGATGATGATACTTTTTTTCAAAAGAGCGCAAATTTATTTACCCATATAATACGTTTACACATGCATAAGAGCTTTTTTTTAATTTATGTTTGTAGGAATCTATGTGTTATACAATATTCTACCAAATGGGTCTTATCGAATCAAAGTTTTTAAAATAAAAAAGGAGTGATACGATTAGGTCTCATCCGATCTAAAAAATCTTATTTTTTTGAATATGAAGAAATAAAGAAGCCATTGCAAGTGCCGGAAAGACTAGGCCTACTAAAGGCACAAAAATAGAGGGTAAGTTGTTGAAAGTTGTCATAAAATGGGTACCTCAATTTAATATTTGTACCTGTTATTGTTATATTCTGAATTCTAAAGATATATTAGAATATCTTGTATTTTTATTATTTCTATTATATATATTATATAATTATACTTAAGTATCTTTAAGTAAATATATATCTAATACAAATATACAACCTAATAGAAATATATAGAATAGAACCTAATATAAATAGAATAAAAAATTAGGTAGCAAGAAGCGCCAAAATAAATAAATGGACTTATTAATCTTTCAAAATAAACAAAATAAAATAGATGTATCATAATCCCTATGATTCTTTTTGTTATTTTTGTCTTCTATTTCTATGTAGTGATTAATAAATAAAAATTTTTATTCCATTACAAATTTCTACACAATTTATTAGAATCTGATCCAAAAACAGGGAGTTTTCGGGAAATGCAATAAAGATGGAAGACTCTCTATAGATCTGTATATATCTCTATTTGAGATATCTATACATATGCAAGCAAGAGAGGAAAACGAACTTTGTTTTATTTGTCTAGTCGAATTTGAACTTCCCGAAAGCAAAAATTCACTTTTTATCTTGTTGATAGAGGTTTACTGAGTAGTAAACATAAAAAAAATGATTCTAAATAAAAATGCATTTTTCAGGGTTTTCGTTTAATTCTGATAAGCTAACTGTTATATTTGATTTAATTTTTGTTCAAAGGAAAAAAAGCATGGAGCTGAAATAACTCACTCAGAACACCTTTTAAAGTATTACGTGGTACAATTGCATCCAACAAGCCCTTACGTAATAAAGATTCAGCCGCCTGTGAACCTTCAGGCATGGCTTTTTTCAATGTTTGTTCAATTACTCTTTTACCCGCAAACGCAATATAGGCATAGGGTTCGGCAATAATAATATCCCCCAACATACCAAAACTAGCTGTCACCCCACCGGTAGTAGGAGATGTAAGAATTGATATATAGAATAACTTTTTACTTGATTGATAATCACATAAAACCGCAGAAATTTTAGCCATTTGCATCAAACTTAAACTTCCTTCTTGCATTCGTGCTCCTCCGGAAGAACACACTAAAATAAGAGGTAAACGTTGATTGGTAGCATACTCAACCAAACGAGTTATTTTTTCGCCTACTACGGATCCCATACTACCCCCCAGAAACTGAAAATCCATAACCCCAATGGCTACCGGAATACCGTTTAGTTGACCTGTACCCGTTTGAACAGCGTCAGTCAATCCTGTCAGCTTTTGAGCAGAGGCAATACGCTTTTTATAAGTATCCTCTCGCGAATGAAATTTAATGGGATCCGCAGAGAACATGTCTTCATCCATAGGGTTCCAAGTACCCCGATCAATCGAAAGCTCGATTCTCTCTGAACTAGTCATTTTCAAATAATGTCCACATTCTTCACAAACATTTATTTCGGTTTTCTTATATATTAATTCATAACAATTGTCGCATTGAATCCACAAGTGAGTAGAGTTTTTAGTTAAATATAAATTCTTATAACTCATTAAATTACTACGATTCATATTATTTCTTATCTTGTAATTTTTGCTTTCACGAATCTTCCCATTTTCACTACAAATGAAATTATAAATGTAACTTTCATTGGAATTTTTACTATCGCCTAAAAAGTTACTATCAATACAGATGTGAGAACGAAAATAAGAGTCAATGCTACTATTAATGTAATTATTATAATTATATTTAGTATCCTTAATGTAAGGATCGTAGTGCAGATCGTTGTCACTTTTAGATCTATTATTCAGATAACTAGAACTACAACAACTATAAAAAAAAATTTCTAGGTCACTCAAATCATAGTCAACCTCAAATTTTTTATTTTTTATATCAAAATATATCGCATAACTATTCTTATTACTATCCCTAACAAAAAAGGTGTCATTTGCTAGGAAATTCCGAATGTCCTTGGAGCTAACTAAAAGATTAACATTATTGTAATAACTA